TCTGTTCTCCGCTGAAAAACGAAGACTAAATCTTGAGTTTAGTGGAAAAAGCCCTTTATCGGATTTGAACCGATGACTTACGCCTTACCATGGCGTTACTCTACCGCTGAGTTAAAAGGGCCCGTTTTATTCAATTCATGAATTTTCCATTATGAGTCTAATGCATATATGTCTGTATATGCATATATGTCTGCATATATGTATATATGTCTGCATATATGTATATATGTCTGCATATATGTATATATGTACATATATGCATAGGGGTTCATACAAGAACCATCAAATAAAAAAATTCTATGGAATCATAACATAAAAGTAGGAAAGACTCTTCGGATCTAGTCATACCATTAGATTCTATTGACAATTCCAAAAAACTGTTCATAGTATGATAATACTATGATGATGATTATCATAGTATGATGACGGTCGGGTGGATATGCCCCTATCGTCTAGTGGTTCAGGACATCTCTCTTTCAAGGAGGCAGCGGGGATTCGACTTCCCCTGGGGGTAGGGAGGAAGTTGATCGTAGATTATCAATAAATCTAGAATTAATTCTTCCTGGGTCGATGCCCGAGCGGTTAATGGGGACGGACTGTAAATTCGTTGACGATATGTCTACGCTGGTTCAAATCCAGCTCGGCCCAATAATTCGTTGCTCCATGAATATGAAATAACCAATTTGTCCTCCAGAAACAGAAATGCCTGATCCGTAGAAATGAAGAGAAAGAGTCAATTTTTTCTCTATCCATGTTTTTCTCATTCGTTCTGATTTTTCTAACGATCTAGATTAATGATACTTAATCTTAATTAAGTATCATAAAAATAAAAATAGTTCTTTTTCTCATTGAAAAATTGATTATCCATTTTTTTGGCAATAAAATAACCACTCGTTACTAGTAATCCGTGTCGCTCTCACTATATTCCATATCCATGTGGATATTCAGTATATCATTCCTATTTCTGTTACAACACAACGAATAGAATGTTCTTATAAAACTAGTAAGAATATGTATGCCATACACCTTGCTGGGATTGTAGTTCAATCGGTCAGAGCACCGCCCTGTCAAGGCGGAAGCTGCGGGTTCGAGCCCCGTCAGTCCCGAACTAGGATCCGATGAATTGATAAATTCATCTCTCCATTTTCTGTGAAAGGGGGGACAGGTAGCAAGATCTAATCCCCAGCGGGGATCCTTATTTCTTTTGTTTTTCGTTTCGCATTTATCATCAGACAAGTACGGGAATTTCAATTTCTTTCACTAATACCGATTGATAAGGGGAGACATATGTAAGTTGGTACAATCGGTGGCATTACTATATTCAGTATTTTAATAGATACCATACTCGTCTGACTTTCTTTTTCAATTGTTCAAGAACAATGAAATGGAATAGAGTTCCCCTATTTTTACCGGGAATACATACACAAATTGTATTCGTTTATTGTACGATACACAATGAACTTAACATAATTACCTCGACTTTGTTTGTGTATCCTCAATTACTAATTGGAAACAATCTACCTATTCTCATGCAAATTGCACACTGAATTTTTGATGTATGCGTTCTAGTCTCAATCCAAGAAAGAAGAAGAGATACTATACTAATAAAATAAAAGACCAAGCAACGCCCCTTTTTAGTAAATTTGTTGGAATATTAGATCTTTTCCACTTAGCACCCGTCCTTTTTTCCATCTCACTTCTACTGTTTGGATCTGTGTGACCCATAGAATACCGGTCATATAATATCTCATAATTGTATGTATAAGTATAAGGAAAGAGAGTTGTATAAGGAAGACAAAGACAGTAGGTTATGGAAAAGAAAAAAAAGTGGAAAAAAGAATGAAAAATTCAATGGAATTCCTGATCCAATAAAGAATCCCATTTCGGATTTAGTATGGATAAAATAAAAGATTTTCTTATGTTATACTATTTAATTCTCGACGATGAATCGATTTGATAGATCAGATATTGTTATTCATAATATTGATCCGATTCAGTATCATCAGAATTCAATTCATCCCATTGAATTGACAGGAGTAAAATTTCTTATCTCTATGGGATTAGATCCCGAGTTATTGCGAAGTAAAAAAAACAATGAGATTATGGAAGTCAATATTCTCGCATTTATTGCTACTGCACTGTTCATTCTAGTTCCTACTGCTTTTTTACTTATCATCTACGTAAAAACAGTCAGTCAAAATGATTAATTTAACTGAAACTTGGTTGGATTATTAGTTCTTATCAATGATTGAAGAAATAAAAGAAAGGGATTAAAACTCCAAGTTTTAAATGAAATGATTTGGCTGGAATCATAAGTATCTGAGATAGTGTGGTAGAAAGAACTATATATAATATAGTTCTTTCTACCGCACTAGATAGTATTGTATATTTTTATCATATAAATTTATTATCATATAAATAGTATGATCATTAAATAGTATGATCATATAAATTTTATCATATAAAGTTGTATACAGATATGGTTTTATATAGATATAGATCAATTTACAATATGTACATGTATTAGATGTACATTTTTTTTTTTCGCTACATCTACTTGTATGGGTTTCGATCAATCCAAAATAATCCAAGGCCAACTCTTCTAATTCCTAGGCTTCTTATAACTTATAACTTAATATATAGATTTATATTAATAATTAGTATATTTTATATATATAATTAGATTTATATATAATATATAATATATAAATATTTATATATAATAAGTATTTATATATAATAAACTAAATATATATATATAAGTATAAGTCCCGAGATCCATCGAAAAATCAATGGAGGAAAAATAGTATGGGTATGGGCATATATTAACTATATAAAATAAAAATTTTTTTTTTTTTTAGTTTCGCAAAACGATCAATTAAACGATTGATACAATTCGATCACTCAATCGATTATTCAATTAGTAGTACCCCTAGAGTCCACTTCTTCCCCATACTACGAGTGAGAGGGAAAATGTAAAGACTACCATTAAAGCAGCCCAAGTGAGACTTACTATATCCATGTGAATTATGTCTCCTATCTCTATGAAGGAATTATTTCATTATTGATTATTGATCAATAATCATAGTGGAATCAATGGTGCAGAGTCAAAAGAAAATAGGATTCTGACTTAAGGCTATTGATGAACTAATCCAATGAATCTACTCGTAACAAGTTCCTATATTATAAAATTTCTGGTAGAATCGGGAAGCATTAAGCACAAATACGATACACACACCTTTTATTTGGAAATAGCAAAGGAATGCTCCTAATGGAACATGTAGAAATAGTAAGACCTATTGTTTGTTACCTTTCTTTCATAAGCAAAAGACGTCAAAATATACCATCAAGATAGATAACCATCTATCTGATACCTCTATTTTATTTGATCTAAGGCTTACGTCTTTCTTTCTGTGAAAGAATGGAATGGTAAGACACCACCACCATTATTACATACATTCTTTTTTTTTGTAATCCCCTACACGGGCAAAGAATTTTTTTTTTCAACTTTTCTTTTTACTCTATAAATAAGAGCCGCCCAACCATGTTGATTGAATGTTTGAGTACTCAAAGCCTCTCGTGAGTCTGGATACAAAGTATCTTCAGTCCTTTCCACAACTTCTAAATTGATTTCCCATCAGCCTATTCTATTCAATCTAATTCCAGACAGAGTCAGTAGACACTATTTTAGTATTTAGTATAGGTAGTGTAAGATAATTAGGAAGTCTTGATAGTCTTTCGTATAATCTCTTCTTCAATCCTAGGAGCAAAAATGGAGTGTCCTTTAGGAACCTTTGGATACTAAGATTTCCGACCTCTTACTTTCGTAGTTCTGAATCCCAGAATTGACTCTCACTATTTATTTGATTCAATTGATATCATAAATCAAATAAATGTCCGAATCAATTATTAATAAGTAAGGGTTACTTCATACCTATTGGTACCGGTTTGGACCGGTACCCAGAACCCAGATTTTGAGAAAAAAAAATTTACAGTTTTTTTTTTATAGAATTATGGATTCTAAAAATCAAGTATCGACAGGCCTAGTCGTTTGCCTCTGCTTCTTGCGAGGCAAGAATTTGTCGAGTTAGATCAGCAGAATAAGAAATTTCAAGTCTTTTGTTGATCAGGCGACACCCGGATTTGAACTGGGGATAAAGGATTTGCAGTCCCCCGCCTTACCACTTGGCCATGCCGCCAAATCTGATCCAAAAAAAATGGATAATATTTTTATCCATCCATATTCTATTACTAATTTTTTTTTGATCTTGAATCCCATTGTACTTATCCCTTTTCAAAAATTAATCCCTATTTTTTATTGGATCCAGTTTAGATTATTCTCTTCGATTGATTGTATCTCAAAAGACACACTGCTTAAAAACTTCCCTTCTCCTTCTATTGAAAAGAGAAAAAATAGATTTCCGGTCACAGACCGAAAAATTCAGGGCAAATTGGAACCATTAACTATTTTTACTTTAGAATTAGTGAACGGTTCTTAAATTTGTATCTCAAATTGTGTTTCTTTAATGGTATAACAAAATCAAATTGATTTACGACTAATCAGTATCAATTATTTTCAATAATCAATCCTTTTCAATTTCAATTATAACAAAATATATGTGTATATGTAAACCCCAGAACAGAAATTGTTACACAGATACCGAATTGGGTCTTTCTCTTATGTACATATCCCTATAGAGAATTATCGTGCTTAAATTTTTCATTGAATATTTTGAATAGAAAATAGGAATTATGATATAGTGCGACCTGACTTCTGTTGCCACAAGTAAAATTACGATAAAAGATGCGATATGCGGATAGGTATATCGGCATGTACTTAATAAATACTACTCCTATTACTATTACGCAATTCAATCGTATTCTATCTATAAATTCTACTACCAAAAAGAATCCGCGAATTCTTTTTTGAACATTAAAGTGTGCTAAAAAAAGGAAATTCTATACTGCTCCTGATTATTCTGTCTTTATCTCATTCATAA